GACCCGCCCATTATTATTTTTCTTGATATCTTTGTAGGATAGAATAGATAGATAGAGATAAAAAAATCCATCGTAAGGTCCCTATTAGACACTGGAATTCTGTCTGCTATATTTATAATAAAGTGCTTCTGAATTCATCTTATCTTTTAATAATTTAAATTCTTCTTTGTTGAATAATAACTTAATCCTTGAATAAAATATTCTTGTAACAATATCAATAGACATTTCAACCTAACCTTTTCAATTACGAAAAATTAGACCCTGCATTAGTTCACGAATCATGACAAAAATTCTATCTCTATATAGAGATAGAAAAAAAAAAGATTTTTATAGTGCATTCAGTCTTTCTTTTTTTTTTCATTCCTATTCTCCTTTCTCAAAAAAAGGGACCTTAAACAAAGTTAAAGGATTACTTCGTTCTTGATAGTTATTTACTTAATCGGTGAATAGAAGTATACTCTGGATCGGAATCATGGGAAGTACTCCTTAATCATTTCTACCAATTTAAAGCCCCACTTAGAATTCTTTTTATAAAAAAAAAAATACACTTACAAAATCTCTATTACGAATCCTTTGTGTACTTTAGTGTTCCTAGCTATCCACTCATTTTTATGAATCTACTTTCGGGTAATATACATATATATATAGTATATAGTAATAGTATAGTAAAATATATTAAAAGCCTCATAAAGTTGATCTTTTGAACCCGCTTCAAGTCATGATGATTAATGAATCAATCTTGGGGTAAATAGTCTCTAATACTTATGTTTACTTTTCTTGACTCTTGTACATAGGAAATGAGATTCAATCTTTTACTGCAAATTTATAAGCCGTTTCTTTCACTCATATAACTATCTGGTTTCCTTCATCAACCCCCGAATAATATAAAAAAATATATTAAATCAATCATCTTCCTAGAAAGAAAAGAAGTAGGGGGCTCTTAACGAATCACACGTAGAGATATTGATAACACACATAGAGTTAATGGTATTTCATAACTAATTGATTGAGCAGCAGCTCGTAGACCACCTAAAAAAGAATATTTATTATTGGAGCCATATCCTGACATAAGAAGGCCGACAGGAGCAATACTTGAAATAGCAATCCATAAAAAAACACCGATACTGAGATCGGCTAGAACAAGACGATACCCAAAAGGAATTACTAAATAACTTAATAAAATTGCTATGACTGCTATAGATGGTCCAATACTAAATAAACGAGTATCTCCTCTAGATGGAAGAAGATTCTCTTTGAAAAGTAATTTTGTACCATCTGCTATAGCTTGAAGAACTCCTAAAGGTCCTGCGTATTCAGGACCAATACGTTGTTGTATACCCGCGGATATTTCTCTTTCTAACCAAACAATAACTAGTACACCTATTGTGATTCCTAATACAGGAGTAAAAATAGGGATAAGCATCCATATGATCCCATAGACTTCTTTTAAGGATTCCAATCTAGAAAAAGAATTGATAGCTTGTAATTCTGTTGTTTCAATTATCATTTTAACGATCAACTTCTCCCATAATAATATCTATACTACCTAGTATCGTCATAATATCAGCCAATTTCATTCTTTTAACTAACTGAGGAAGAATTTGCAAATTAATAAACCCCGGCGGGCGAATTTTATATCGCCAAGGGAAAACACCCTTATCTCCTATCAGAAAAATTCCCAATTCTCCTTTTGGTGCTTCGACTCTCGCATAAAGTTCTTGCTTCGACAATTCAAAAGTCGGAGAGGGTTTTTTACTAATGAATCGATAGTCAAACTCATTCCATACAGTATCTTTTACTCTATCAAAGCGGCGGATTTCTAAATTTTCATAGGGCCCTCCCGGAATTCCTTCAAGGGCCTGTTGAATAATTTTTATGGATTCTGTCATTTCACTAATTCGTACTAAATAACGAGCTAATGAATCGCCCTCTTTTTGCCATTGGACTTCCCAATCAAACTCGTCGTAACACTCGTAATGATCAACTTTACGAAGATCCCATTGTATTCCGGAAGCTCGTAGCATTGGTCCCGACAAACCCCAATTTATTGCTTCCTCTCCGCCAATAATGCCTACTCCCTCAACTCGTTCTAAAAAAATGGGATTCCGTGTAATAAGCTTTTGATATTCAGCAATTCCTGTTAAAAAATAATCGCAAAAATCCAAACATTTTTCTATCCAGCCATGGGGTAAATCAGCAGCGACTCCACCAATACGAAAATAATTGTGCATCATTCGCATACCGGTGGCAGCTTCGAATAGGTCATAAATCAATTCTCTTTCTCGAAAAATATAGAAGAAAGGGGTCTGTGCCCCAATATCTGCCATAAAAGGGCCAAGCCATAATAAATGCGAAGCTATACGACTTAACTCTAACATAATGACTCTGATATAACTAGCCCTTTTAGGGACTTGAATATTGCCCAATTGCTCTGGCGCATTTACAGTTATTGCTTCTGTGAACATAGTAGCTAAATAATCCCAACGTGTTACATAAGGCAAATATTGTATAATTGTTCGATTTTCTGCAATTTTTTCCATACCTCTGTGTAAATAACCCAATATGGGTTCACAGTCAATAACATCTTCACCATCTAGAGTAACAATGAGTCGAAGAACACCATGCATTGATGGGTGGTGAGGTCCCATATTGACTATCATGAGGTCTTTTCTTGTAGCTGGTACAGTCATAGGTTTTTCCTGATTCATTCTTCCATGAATTGCTGAAAGCGAAAAGAAGTTCATCAAACTTTTAATCAAACTAACTCTTTAAATTAACGAGTTTTTCTCTCTCGAATATTCAACTGCCCTATTAATTCTTTATAACGTGCTCTATTTTTTTTTGACAAATAAGCCAGTAGCCGTTGACGTTTTCCCAGAATTTTCCGCAGACCTCTCTGAGATAAATAATCTTTTTTGTGCAATTCCAAATGTGAAGTAAGTCTTCGTATCTTGTTGGTGAAACTTACTACTTGAAATTCAACAGATCCACTGTTTTCTTTGTTTTCTTCTTGTTCTTGCAAAATAATTGAAATAAATGAATTTTTTACCATAAAATAATTTCACACTCCCCTTTTTACAGATATTTATTTTATTGATCAGTAATAATAATGTCAGAAATTTTAATGTAGTATACACAATAATCATAATTTATTTATTATAGATTCCTGTTTTTATCTACTAAATCTGATTTTGGAGTTCATTTGGATAGTGATATAAAAAGACGATATCAAATAGTTTAGTACAAAGATTAATTTATAGCTTTAATTGATTGATACGCCATTTCCTTATTATTGCAGTATCCTAGACTGGGATGTAAGACAGCGAATATGTGTATCGGGTTGCTTGCATATAACATGGATATTTACAGATCATCGACAGAAGAAAAAAGAAAAAGATGATTGATAGAATAGAACACCAGAATATATAGGAAACTCAAAATTGAAATCAGGGATACATAGATATCCTTAACATACTCAAACGGCTCCCATTATTGGTATCAAACCAATAGCGATTCATACAAGCTAAATCTTCTAATCGGTAATTAGGCCAAAAAAAGAACTTTAATTTAATTAATTCATTTTTTTTTCTGTCGATATTTTTACTTTCAGCCAAAAATTGACTCCAGTTTTTTAGCCTGTTCTCCTTGCAAAATAATTTATTTTTATGCACACCATTTTTATTCTTTAAATTCAAATTGAAAGAAATTAGAATTCTCAATTCTCTACGACGTCTAGACGATAAAATCTTTTCAGGAACAAGCAAATCAGAAGTCTTTTTGTCTCTATTTAGAGTTTTTATTTTATGTCTTGGAATGGATTCATCAAAATTTTTCTTAGCAACATTTTTTGGGTTTCGGTTACTTTGGTGCTTACTTTTATGAACCAATGAAATACCTATTATTTGATACATAAAAAACTGTCCGTCATTTTTTACAGATAGACGAGCAGGTTCCATAATTAATATTCCCCTTTTCGTTAATTGTGTAAGATTTAAACGCCTCCTCATTATATCCAGATTAATTTCTTTTCTTTGAATATAGGATATAGTAATTTTTCTTACATTTATGAGGCTAACCAGGAGACCATATATCTGGATATTATTCATCATTTTTTGATTCAATTGATTCAAACGTCCAGTCCATCTTAACTGCAAAGGAAAATCTCCTTTAAGGAATATTTTTAGTTTTTCAATCGATTCTAAAAAATATTCTTCAATATTGTTTTGCTTCTTTAATTCAAAATATTGTTTTGAATTTGCTGGGCTAAAATTTAAAAAATTATAATCCTCCTCTTGCTTTGCCTTGCTATTTTGATTTTCACTAAAATTTGGTTTTATATTCAAATTAAAAAAAAGTAAGTTGCTTGGGATAAACCAAGGTTTCTCTTTATATTTATGATATAGTATCACAAACTCTGGAAAGAAAAAAACTTTCGGATTTGATATGAGGTGATTTAAAATTAAGAATTTTTCATTCATTCCCATCCAATCAAAAGACATTTCCATCCAATCAAAAAAGACCCTTTTGTAATTCATTTCGCAATTTGAATAAATTGGAAGATAAAAAATATGAAATTGATCCTTTATTTGGTCCTTATTAGGTTCAACCTGAATTTTTGTATTAAATTTCCACCCCAAATATTTTCTATCCGTATTTTTTTCCATATATATAATATCACTTTTTCCTAGATAATTCTTCATAGGAATATTCTTGAGTATGTTAAAAAAGTTTTCTTTATTTCTGGTGGAATTTTCCTGCTTCTTATTTCTTTCTAATGATGTTCTATAAAGACAGGATTTCTTCTTAGTTTCAGAATGAATATATTTATATGATAAAAGATCATATCTATAGTTTTTTTCAAAATTCTCCTCTTTATTTGATAATAAATAGACTTTCAAATTTTGTTTTTTTTTGTAATCAAAAAAAGGGTCTTTTTCATAGGAATACCATTTCTTTAAATCATTTTTTTGAGAGGTATTTATCCCATTTCCCCATTTTTGGGGGACTAATCTAGACCATGTAATCTGAGATAAATCGTATTGATAATGACCTCTTAACCAGTTTTTCCATGGATTCATTCCATAATTTGGAAGTTTCTTATGTCTTATTTCGGAATCAAATATTCCTTGTCTTTCAAAAAAATCCTTTATTTCATTCTTAAGAAAAAAAGATGGTCCATTATATTGAAGAATAGATCTTACCTTATTGAAGTTAATTGCTTGGGCTTGTGATAATTTAAAAAATACATATTTTTGTGACAAGTAAGATAAATCAAAAAAAATATGTGACTTTCGCTTACTATTTCTAAGATTATCAAATATCTTTTTTATAGTCATAGGCGAAATAAAGTCAATTTTATTTTGTTTTGTTTTATTAATCCTTTCTTGATCTTGATTTCTTTTATTATTGTCAATGTATTTCTCAACAATTTTTTTTGTTGATTCCATAAAAAGGTATAGAGTGATTCTGCGCATATTAATGATACATAGAAAGATATCAATGTATATTTTTTCAATGCAAAATTGAATTAATAATTTAATATTTTTTCTTTTAAATAGTTTCCAAATTTTTGGAGGTGATTTTCCATTATTCTTTTTATTTTTTTTCATTATTTCTATTTGATTTCTGATTGTGTTTCTTCTATCAATTCTATGTTTCATTTCTTCTTTTGCCTGTAAATAATTTGTCCAACCTGTAGCTCGATTTTGACTAAGTGATTCATGAATTATCTTATTACTGATTATAGAATCATTTTCTGTTTGAGTTTGACTTGATTCATATATTTCTCTCGGTATAAATAATGGAATTTTTGTTCCTTTTAAAAGTTCTTTTATTATTTGTTTTACAAATAAAACAGCTTTTGTTTGTTTCTTTGTTATTTTTTTAAAAACTCTTCGAACTCTAAAATTGAATTTTCTGATTTCGACTTTATAGTCTATATCTTTAAAAATAGGTTCAAAAAAGGAAGGTGTTTTTCGAGGAGGCCCAAAAGGATATTCTGTTTCCATTCCCAAAACTGTTAAAAAACAAGAATCAAAATCATCCTGTTGCTTTCGATCGCTATCAGAGAGTCGTAGTTTAGATCTGTGCCAAGGTTTCAAATGAAAAGGATATAGGATTTTGATCTGAAAACCTTCTCTTAACCAATTTTTAGGAAATTCCGTTTTGGAGAATTGAAGACCATTATAGCTGCACTTTAGATAAATTTCTCTATTCCAATCTTGGAAATCCTCATACCATTCCGGGGATTGACGTAATAAAATACGGCCAATATTCTTAACTATTATGAATAAGGGTAATTTAATATATCTTCTAAAAATTGATTGAGCTAGTAACAGAACACTTCTTGTTTTTTGTGCATATGGAATGTTATCCCAGAATTCCATTGCGTCTTCCTGGTTATTTTTTTTTATTTGGAATTGTTGATCTAAAATTTCGAATTCTGACTTTTTACCCAACCAGTCTCTAATATTAAAAAAAAGTTTTATTAGGTTGGATATAGGAAAAGGAAAATCCTCCAATTTTTCCAAAAAAAGGGGGGAATGGGGATTTCCTTGAGAGGGTCCCCAAATAACCATTTTACGCCTTTGAACGCGCATAGATCCTTTTATTACGGCTCGACGAAAATCCGGTTCTTCTAAATAACTTATAAAACCCGAATCTCTATTAAATTTGCTATAAAGATTATAATTCTTGAAATGAGACTTCTTAAAACTTCGTCTGGAACGGGTTAAAAAAGCTATACGTTTAAATCTTCTTGTTCGAAGCTGGTGATCCAGCCCTTGCATTATGCCTTGTTCTTTTCGTCGTTTTTTAAAATGTTGTTCCAACTCATTGATTAATTTGTATGACCATCGAGGGGGTTTTTTACCTATTTTGTTTATTCCAATAGATTTTTTTTCACGCTTAGGGTTAGTTAGAATTGCGTTCAATGAAAACTTTAACCTATTTTTTGAATCTATTTTTACTTGTTTTTTTTCTGATCTTTCGATTTTCTGTTGATATTCTGGAGAATTAGGATAGGGAAGAAGGATATCATGAATTTGATTTAGTTCAGATGTTTCTGTGCAATTTTCTATCGAAGTTTCGTTTATGATTGAAGAATAAAATAATTTCTTCGTTCTTCCACGATACATCCCATTTAAAAAGGGATCATACATTTTAACTAGGCAATTTTTGTTTTGAGGCTCAGTATTACATAATTTAACTAGGAAATTTTTTTTGTTTTTAGTCTCAGCATTATACAATCTAGTTTTTGTTTCAAGTATATTTAGAGAAAGAAATACTGTCTCTAAAGTCTCAATTCTATTTATAAATTCATTATTTAAGTTGTTATTTTTCTCTTTATTAGTATAAAGCCACTCGTTATATAGTTCATCAGCGGAGAGTTTTTCTAATGTAGGCAACGATATCCTTCTTGCTATCATTTCCCCAAAAGTTGACAAACTGGGGGGATATGTAAAAGATATTCTTTGTTTTCCATCACTTTGGCATGTATAA